ATTCGTTCTTTTTTCTCTGACAGATGGTCAGAACTTCATCTGGGTTCGAATCCTACTGAGAGGTCCACTAGAGATCATAAATTGTTGAAGAAAAAACAAGATGTTTCTTTTGTCCCTTCCAGGCGAGCGGAAAATAAAGAAATGGTTGATATATTCAAGATAATTACGTATTTACAAGATACCGTCTCAATTCATCCTTCGGAACCATATCACATCCCGGATCTGGTTCCGAAGGATGAACCGGATATGGACAGCTCCAATAAGATTTCATTCTTGAACAAGAATCCATTTTTTGATTTCTTTCATCTATTCCATGACCGGAACAAAGGGGGATACGCGTTACGCCACGATTTTTTTGAATCAGAAGAGAGATTCCCAGAAATGGCGGATCTATTCACTCTATCAATAACCGAGCCGTTTCATAGGGAATTTTCCTTTTCTATTGATTCCTACGGGTTGGATCAAAAAAGATTATTGAATGAGGTATTCAACTCCAGAGATGAATCGAAAAAGAAATCTTTATTGGTTCTACCTCCTCTTTTTTATGAGGAGAATGGATCTTTTTCTCGAAGGATCAGAAAAAAATTGGTCCGGATCTACTGCGGGAATGAGTTGGAAGATCCCAAACTAAAAACAGCGGTATTTGCTAGCAACAACATAATGGAGGCAGTCAATCAATATAGATTGATCCGAAATCTGATTCAAATCCAATATAGCACCTATGGGTACATAAGAAATGTATCGAATCAATTCTTTTTAATGAATAGATCCGATCGCAACTTCGAATATGGAATTCAAAAGGATCAGATAGGAAATGATACTCTGAATCATATAACTATAATGAAATATACGATCAACCAACATTTATCGAATTTGAAAAAGAGTCAGAAGAAATGGTTTGATCCTCTTATTTCTCGAACTGAGAGATCCATGAATCGGGATCCTGATGCATATAGATACAAATGGTCCAATGGGAGCAAGAATTTCCAGGAACATTTGGAACATTTCGTTTCTGAACAGAAGAATCCTTTTCAAGTAGTGCAAGTAGTGTTCGATCGATTACGTATTAATCCATATTCGATTGATTGGTCCGAGGCTATCGACAAAGAAGATTTGTCTAAGCCACTTCGTTTCTTTTTGTCCAAGTCACTTCTCTTTTTGCCCAAGTCACTTCTTGTGAGTATCGGGAATATCCCCATTCATAGGTCCGAGATCCACATCTATGAATTGAAAGGTCCGAATGATCAACTCTGCAATCAGTTGTTAGAATCCATAGGTGTTCAAATCGTTCATTTGAAGAAATTGAAACCCTTCTTATTGGATGATCATGATACTTCCCAAAGACCGAAATTCTTGATCAATGGAGGAACAATATTACCATTTTTGTTCAAAAAGATACCAAAGCGGGTGATTGACTCATTCCATACTAGAAAGAATCGCAGGAAATCCTTTGATAACACGGATTCCTATTTCTCAATGATATCCCACGATCGAGACAATTGGCTGAATCCCGTGAAACCATTTCATAGAAGTTCATTGATATCTTCTTTTTCTAAAGCAAATCGACTTCGATTCTTGAATGATCCACATCACTTCTGGTTCTATTGTAACAAAAGATTCCCCTTTGATGTGGAAAAGACCCGTATCAATAATTATGATCGTACATATGGACAATTCCTCAACATCTTGTCCATTCGCAACAAAATCTTTTATTTGTGCGTGGGTAAAAAAAAATCTCTTTTTTTGGAGAGAGGGACTCTTTCACCAATCGAGTCACAGGTATCTGACATCTTCATACCTAACGATTTCCCACAAAGTGGTGATGAAACGTATAACTTGTACAAATCTTTCCATTTTCCAATTCGATCCGATCCATTCGTTCGTGGAGCTATTTTCTCGATCGCAGACATTTCTGCAACACCTCTAACAGAGGAACAAATAGTCAATTTGGAAAAAACTTATTGTCAGCCTATTTCAGATATGAATCTATCTGATTCAGAAGGGAATAACTTGCATCAGTATCTCAGTTTCAATTCAAACATGGGTTTGATTCACACCCCATGTTCTGAGAAGTATTTACCATCCGGAAAGAGGAAAAAACGGAGTCTTTGTCTAAAGAAATGCGTTGAGAAAGGGCAGATGTATAGAACCTTTCAACGAGATAGTGTCTCAAAATGGAATCTGTTCCAAGCATATATGCCATGGTTCCTTACTTCGACAGGGTGCAAATATCTCAATTTCACCCTTTTAGATACTCTTTCAGACCCATTGCCGATACTGAGTAGTAGTCAAAAATTTGTATCCATTTTTCATGATATGATGCATGGATCAGATATATCACGGCCAATTCCTCAGAAGATTCTTCCACAATGGACTCTGATAAGTGAGATTTCGAGTCAATGTTTACAGAATCTTCTTCTGTCCGACGAAATGATTCATCGAAATAATGAGTCACCCGTTCCATTGATATGGGCACATCCGAGATCAACAAATGCTCGGGAGTTCCTCTATTCCATCTTTTTCCTTCTTCTTGTTGCTGGATATCTCGTTCGTATACATCTTCTCTTTGTTTCCCGAGCCTCTAGTGAGTTACAGACAGAGTTAGAAAAGATCAAATCTTTGATGATTCCATCATACATGATGGAATTTCGAAAACTTCTGGATAGGTATCCTACATCTGAACTGAATCCTTTCTGGTTAAAGAATCTCTTTCTAGTTGTTCTGGAACAATTAGGAGATTCTCTGGAAGAAATACGGGGTTTTGCTTCTGGTGGCAACATGCTATTGGGTGGCGGTCCCGCTTATGGGGTCAAATCAATACGTTCTAAGAAGAAATATTGGAAGATCAATCTCATCGATCTCATACCAAATCCCATCAATCGAATCATTTTTTCGAGAAATACGAGACATCTAAGTCGTACAAGTAAAGAGATCTATTCATTGATAAGAAAAAGAAAAAACGTGAACGGTGATTGGATTGATGAGAAAATAGAATTCTGGGTCGCGAACAGTTATTTGATTGATGATGAAGAAAGAGAATTCTTGGTTCAGTTCTCCACCTTAACGACAGAAAAAAGGATTGATCAAATTCTATTGAGTCTGACTCATAGTGATCATTTATCAAAGAATGACTCTGGTTATCAAATGATTGAACAACCGGGATCAATTTCCTTACGATACTTAGTTGACATTCATAAAAAGGATCTAATGAATTATGAGTTCAATAGATCCTGTTTAGCAGAAAGACGGATATTCCTTGCTCATTATCAGACAATCACTTATTCACAAACCTCGTGTGGGGCTAATAGTTTTCATTCCCCATCTCCTCATGGAAAACCCTTTTCGCTCCGCTTAGCCCTATCTCCTTCTAGAGGTATTTTAGTGATAGGTTCTATAGGAACTGGACGATCCTGTTTGGTCAAATACCTAGCGACAAACTCCTATGTTCCTTTCATTACGGTATTTCCGAACAAGTTCCTGGATGACAAGCCTAAAGGTTATTTTATTGATGATATCGATATTGATTATAGTGACGATATTGATGATAGTGATGATGACCTTGATATTGATACGGAGCTGCTAACTATGACGAATGTGCTAACTATGTATATGACGCCGAAAATAGACCGATTTGATATCACCCTTCAATTCGAATTAGCAAAAGCAATGTCTCCTTGCATAATATGGATTCCAAACATTCATGATCTGCATGTGAATGAGTCGAATTACTTATCCCTCGGTCTATTAGAGAACTATATCTCCAGGGATTGTGAAAGATGTTCCACTGGAAAGATTCTTGTTATTGCTTCGACTCATATTCCCCAAAAAGTGGATCCCGCTCTAATAGCTCCGAATAAATTAAATACATGCATTAAGATACGAAGGCTTCTTCTTCCACAACAACGAAAGCACTTTTTCATTCTTTCATATACTAGGGGATTTCACTTGGAAAAGAAGATGTTCCATACTAACGGATTCGGGTCCATAACCATGGGTTCCAATGCGCGAGATCTTGTAGCACTTATCAATGAGGCCCTATCAATTAGTATTACACAGAAGAAATCCATTATAGAAATTAATACAATTAGATCAGCTCTTCATAGAAAAACTTGGGATTTTCGATCCCAGATAAGATCGGTTCAGGATCATGGGATCCTTTTCTATCAGATAGGAAGGGCTGTTACACAAAATGTACTTCTAAGTAATTGCCCCATAGATCCTATATCTATCTATATGAAGAAGAAATCATGTAAGGGAGGGGATTCTTATTTGTACAAATGGTACTTCGAACTTGGAACGAGCATGAAGAAATTAACGATACTTCTTTATCTTTTGAGTTGTTCTGCCGGATCGGTCGCTCAAGATCTTTGGTCTTCATCCAGACACGATGAAAAAAATTGGATCACTTCTTATGGATTCGTTGAGAATGATTCTGATCTAGTTCATGGCCTATTACTATTATTACTCTTAGAAGTAGAAGGCGCTTTGGCTCTGGCGGGATCCTCACGGACAGAAAAATATTGCAGTCAGTTTGATAATAATCGAGTGACATTACTTCTTCGGTCCGAACCAAGGAATCAGTTAGATATGATGCAAAATGGATCTTGTTCTATCGTTGATCAGAGATTTCTATATGAAAAATACGAATCGGAGTTTGAAGAAGGGGAAGGGGCCCTCGATCCGCAACAGATAGAGAAGGATTTCTTCAATCACATAGTTTGGGCTCCTAGAATATGGCGCCCCTGTGGAAATCTATTTGATTGTATCGAAAGGCCCACTGAATTGGGATTTCCCTATTGGACTGGGTCATTTCGGGGCAAATGGATCATTTATCATAAAGAGGATGAGCTTCAAGAGAATGATTCGGAGTTCTTGCAGAGTGGAACCATGCAGTACCAGACACGAGATAGATCTTCCAAAGAACAAGGCTTTTTTCGACCAAGCCAATTCATTTGGGACCTTGCGGATCCATTCTTTTCCCTATTCAAAGATCAGCCCTC